CTATAATTGATTTCTTCTGTGTAATACTAATCGCTAAGGCCTCATTGGTAAGTGCTACAAGATCTCGTGCATTGGAACCCATCGTTATGGACCCGAATTCATTAGTATGGAACATTTTCTTTTCCAAGTGAAATCCCTTAGTATATGAAAGATTGAAAAAGTGCTTTCGTTGTTGTGGAATAAGAAGCCTTCGTATCTTAATGCATGTATTTAATTTATTCGGAACTATTAGAGCGGGATCCACTTTTGGGGGAATATGAGTCGAAGCAATAACAAGAATATTTCTAGTGGAACATCTTTCACAATCCCTGGATAGATAGTTCACTAATAGACCGAGGGATAAGTAATTCGACTCATTCACATCCAGATCATGAATGTTTGGAATCCATATTATGCAAGGAGACATTGCTTTTGCTAATTCGAATTGAAGGGTGATAGAAAATCGGTCTATTTCCGGCATCATATCCATAGTTAGCGCATTCATCAGAGTTAGCAGCTCCGTATCGAGGTCAAGATCGATATCGTCACTAGCATCAATCTCGTCACTATCATCAATATTGTCACTATCATCAATATCGATATCATCCATAAGAAACCCTTTAGGCTTGTTATCCAGGAACTTGTTCAGAAATACCAAAGGAACATAGGAGTTTGTCACTAGGTATTTGACCAAATAGGAGCGTCCAGTTCCTATAGAACCTATCACTAAAATACCCCTAGAGGGGGATAGGGCTAAGCGGAGCGAAAAGGGTTTTTCATGAGACGGGAAATGAAAACTATTAGCCCCACACGAGGTTTGTGAATAAGTGATTGTCTGATAATGAGCAAGGAATATCCGTCTTTCTGCTAAACAGGATGTATTGAACTCATAATTCATTAGACACTTTTTATGAATGTCAACTAAATATCGTAAGTAAATTGCTCCCGGGTGTTCAATCATTTGATAACCAGAGTCGTTCTTTGATAAATGATCACTAGATAAATAATCACTATGAGTCAGACTCAATAGAATTTGATCAATCCCTTTTTCTGTCGTTAAGGTGGAGAACTGAACCAAAAATTCTCGTTCTTCATCATCAATCGAATCACTGTTCGCAACCCAGGATTCCATTTTATCATCAATCCAATCACTGTTCACGTTTTTTCTTTTTCTTATCAATGAATAGATCTCTTTACTTGTATGACTTAGATGTCTCGTATTTCTCGAAAAAGTGATTCGATTGGTGGGATTTGGTATGATACTTATGAGATCGATGAAATTGATATTCAAATATTTCTTCTTAGAACGGATTGATTTGACCCCATAAGCGGGATCACCACCCAATAGCATGTTGCCGCCAGAAACAGAACCCCGGATTTCTTCTAGAGAATCTCCTAATTGTTCCAGAGCAACTAGAAACAGATTCTTTAACCAGAAAGAATTCAGTTCAGATGTAGGATACCTATCCAGAAGTTTTCGCAACTCAATCATGTATGGTGAAATCATCAAAGATTTGACCTTTTCGAACTCTGTCTGTAACTCACTAGAGGCTCGGCAAACAAAGAGAAGATGTGTACGAACGAGATATCCAACAAGAAGAAGAAGGAAAAGGCTTGAATAGAGGAACTCATGAACATTTGGCAATCTCAGATGTGTCGATATCAATGGTGACTCATTATTTCGATGAATCATTTCTTCGAACATAAGAAAATTATGTAAACACTTTCTCGAAATTTCGCTTATCAGATTCCATTGTCGAAGACACCCTTTTTTCTGAAGAATTCGCCATGATATATCTGATCCATACATAATATCATGAAAAATGGATACAAATTTTGGACTGTTACTTAGTATCGACAATAGGTCTGAAAAAGTATCTAAAAATAAAAAATTTAGATATTTGTACCCTGCCGAAGTAAGGAACCATGGCATATATGTTTGGAATAGATTCCATTTTGAGAGAGTTGAAAAAGCACTATCTCGTTGAAAGGTTCTATACATCTGCCCTTTCTCAACGCATTTCTTTAGACAAAGACTCCGTTTTTTCCTATTTTCGGATGGTAAATCTTTCTCAGAACATGGAGTGTGAATCAAACTCATGTTTGAATTGAAATTGAGATACTGATGCAAGTTCTTCCCTTCTGAATCAGATATATTCAGATCTGAAAGAGGTTGACAATAAGTTCTTTCAAAATGGACTATTTCTCCCTCTGTTAGAGGTGTTCCAGAAATGTCTGCGATCGAATAAAAAGCTCTAGGAACGAATGGATCGGATCGAATTGGAAAATGGAAATATTTGTACAAGTTATACGTTTCGTCACCACTTTGTGGAGAATCCTTAGGTATGAATATGTTAGATACCTGTGACTCGATTGGTGAAAGAGTATCTCTCTCCAAAAAAGCATGTTTTTTTTTACCGCCGCACAAATCAAATATTTTGTTGCGAATGAACAAGATATTGAGGAATTGTCCATACGTAAAATCATAATTATTGATACGGGCCTTTTCCACATAAAAGGG